TGAATCACTAGAGTTTTATGAAAAAAAGCCAAAGCCCCTTATCGGATTTGAACCGATGACTTACGCCTTACCATGGCGTTACTCTACCACTGAGTTAAAAGGGCCCTTTGATTCAATTCCTGAATGAGTTTACTAGATATACTTAGATATAAGTATATCCAGTAAACTCATAATGACTAGTGGCTCATTCAGGAACGATAATTTTGATTAACCTAGCGAGTATAGGTAATAGGGTAAATTTTTTTTTATGGATATTGGATTTAATAAAAAAAAAATATTAATGCAATGAATTCTTTCAAGACCGACCCTAATTGATTGAATTAACCCTCACAAAATTCATTTGATTGATATGATATATGTACCTACCCGTTCGATATAGATCCAAGATATTTCAATTGAATCGAATCATGTGATGAAGAGATTCGGCTTGTCCCCTGAACCAAATTTTTAGAGAAAAAACAATTTTCGAATATTATTATTATATTTCATAATATTGATTTAATATTCATTTCTCTATTCTATAGAAATAAATATCAAAGACGAAGAAAAAAATTCTATGAAATCATAAAAGACGGAAAGATCCTTCGGCTCTAGTCATTCCATTCCATTATATTGACAATTTCAAAAAACTATTCATACTATGAGCATAGTATGATGGCAGTCGGGCAAGTATGCCCCCATCGTCTAGTGGTTCAGGACATCTCTCTTTCAAGGAGGCGGCGGGGATTCGACTTCCCCTGGGGGTAGGGTAGTACGAAAGGAAGTTGATCATGAATTATCAATAAGTCCAAAATGGATTCTTCCTGGGTCGATGCCCGAGCGGTTAATGGGGACGGACTGTAAATTCGTTGGCAATATGTCTACGCTGGTTCAAATCCAGCTCGGCCCAATAATTCGCTGATCCGCCATGAAATGATATAACCTATAACCCATGCGTTTTCCAGAAATCCCGGATACGGAAGAATAAAAAAGTAGAATTTTCTGATAGATCCCTATCCCTACCACTATTTATCTGATCTTGCTAACGATCTAGATTCATATCAGGATCTGTAAGTATAAAGTAAAAATGAAAAGAGTAAAAGTAAAGAAAAAAGCCTTTTTTTATTGAAAGATTGATTATCAATCGATTTGGCAATAACGAAATATTAGTAATCCGTGCCGATCTCGCTAAAGTGCATATCTATTTTGATATCCATATATCACTCGCGTCTCCGTTACAACACAGAGATTCTAATAAAAAATCTAAATAGAAATGCTTTGAATGAAATCATAAGAATATGTATTCTGTACATTTTATTTCCCTGGGATTGTAGTTCAATTGGTCAGAGCACCGCCCTGTCAAGGCGGAAGCTGCGGGTTCGAGCCCCGTCAGTCCCGACGGATCAAAATCCAATAAAAAAAAAAAAAATAAATCAATTCATCTCTCCCTTTTCTGTGAAAAGGGGGGGGCAAATGGCAGAATTTCATTTCCAAGGGGGATACTTCTTAGTTTTTTTAGTTTCGCATCAAACAACTATGGGAATCCCCATTACTTCAACCAGTACCAATTGATGGGAGAGAGACGTATGTGAATTGGTACAATTATGGGTAGCATCATATTAAGGATTCCAAGAGTCTGGGTCTGGCTTTTTCGATTGATCCCGATCTATATATCTAATCGAATAGAGTAACATATGTTTTCCGGGGGCACATACACAAATGGAATTTTGCACGATACAAAAGAAATTTAACATAGTTACTTTGATAGAATACTTTTATTTATATTTAATTATTTATATATTTAAGATGCAAATTTCTTTTCCGGTTCCAATTTTGTGGAAACTAATTTGAAACAATCGATCTCATTCAAATTGCACGCCGAACTTTTGATATAGGCGTCCTGTTATTATTAATCTAATGCAAGGGAAGAGGATATTAATAAAATAAAGATTAAAGAAGGATCCCACCTTCCCTTCCTTAGAGAGGGACTGAATCATTTTTTTTTTAAGGGGACTGCCGAAGAAAGAACAAATTCTAAATAAAATAGTGAATTTGATGGAATATTAGATCTTATTTTTTTTTATACCCAGACTCGTCTTTATCACACTTCTTTGTTTTCCAAAAAAAATAAGATCATTAAAAAAAGGAGTTTAGAACCTAACTCCTTCCTTTTTTTCTATTTTGCTTCTATTGTTTGTTGGGGGTTGTTTGTAACCAATGGGAGTGGAAAGTCGGTCAGATGGGACTTCATCAGATGATTGTACAAGGAAATAATTAGGTTATAGAAACGAAAGAATAGAAAAGACTGATAAAAAAAGGAAAGTAATTCTTGATTGGATCAGGAATCACATTTTGAATTCGGTGTGTATAAAAGATCTTCTTATGTTATACTATTCAATTCTGGACGATGAGTCGATTGGGTAGCTCTGATATTGTTATTCATGATATCGATATGTATCTCGTTGAATTTACAGACGAAAGACTTATCAGCTCTATGGGATTAAATCCCGAGTTATTCCCAAGTAAAAAAAAAAAATGAAAGGATGAAATTATGGAAGTAAATATTCTCGCATTTATTGCTACTGCGCTGTTCATTCTAGTTCCTACTGCTTTTTTACTTATAATATACGTAAAAACAGTCAGTCAAAGTGATTAATTTGAATGAAACTTGACTTCTTATCAATGATTGAAAAAAGAAAAAAAAAAAGATTCCAATTGCGCATCTTAAATGAAATGAGCGGACTATAATCAGCAGTATTCTATGAGATCCGATAGTATGGTAAAAAGAAATATATATTTCTTTTTACCATACTATCTATTATTGATATTCTAGAAAGTTGTACTGTATAAATATACAAGTTTAATATAAATCAATCTACAACCTAGAATATGTATCCTCATATTCATATATGTAGATATCAATTACATATATGTAATGTACATAGTATCCCAATTCTATTTCTTTGCTTCATCTATTTGATTTGTGTTGATTTCAATCAATCTGAAATAAGCGAAAGGAAACTCGGATTCTAATTCTTAGATTTTTGATTATTTTCAATATGAATCCCGGCATCTACCGAAAGAATCAAATCAATGAAGGGAAAAATAGTATGAACATATATTAATAAAAGAAAATCAAGTAATCTTTTTTTTTTAGCATTCGGAGGAAGTAATTGATTGAGCAGTTGACAGACGATCCAAGGAGTTCTATAGGAACTTCTTCAGATTTCGAAAAGGAGTAGTCAACCCCACCGATTTTTAACCTTTGAGCCACGATCTGAAATGAGTCAATAAAGCATAGTAGAAAAAAAAATTTGTAAAACGAAAATAATCAAAAAAATGGGTAAGTGCGCAATATGTGACTTGCCCGAGACAAGATCTTATTATGTGTAGTATTTCCTTGGACAACAACTATGTCTATGTTGTTTACCATAGAAAAGTGTATCCACTTAATAACATAAAGAAACTACCTTCTTTTCTCTTTGCTGTTCAAAGAGAAAAACAAATAAAAAGTAAAAAAGGGATCCGTTCTTCCTCATTGTCCATAGTTATATAGAACTATGGTAAGAGCCGGTTCATTGAAATAGAAAATTTAGGAAAAATTCGGTTGGAATAACTTTCCTATCAGTTGTATCCCCTTTACTTATGAAATACGAACATGGGAATTATTGAAATATTTGTTTGATTGAAAGGGTATTATTCATATATATATTATTCATAGAATACAAATACATTTCTGAATACAAATACATTACTCCACTAGAATTTCGAAATGAAGATATTTTTATTTATAAATTGAAAAAAACAAAAATAAATAGTTAAAAAAAGGGGCTTTGAAGAACGATTTATAAAACAATTGATACAGTTTGCTTCCTCAATTCCATTAGTAGTACCTCTAGAGTCCACTTCTTCCCCATACCACGAGTGAAAGGGAAAATGTAAAAACTACCATTAAAGCAGCCCAAGCGAGACTTACTATATCCATGTGAATTATGTCTCCTATCTCTATGAATATGAAGTAATTATTCTATTATTATTCACTAATAATAGTGGAATTACTGGTGCAGAGTCAAAAAGGGGGTCTGACCAAACACCATTGATTAAACACTCCAATAAACCCGCTTATAACAAGTTCTTATATTATTTTGATTTTAGTAGAATCGGGAAACATTAAGCACAAAGAAAATACGCAGTGACAACTTTATAAATATCAAGGGAATGAATGTTACTAACATGTAGGAATAATAAAACCTATTCTTTCTTTTCTTGCCCTTCATTAAGCATTAATTAAGTAAAAATAAAAAAAAAAAAAGGCATAAAAATATCGAATCAAGATAGATCACTATCTATCACATACCTCTATTTACCATTTCATTTGATCTAATCTTTACGGTCTCTCGATTGCCTTTATGAAACAATCGGGCGACAGCCTATTCCATTCTTTTATGGGGGTTAAAGACTTTCTTTGTCTTTCTATTTATATTTCTTATATTCAATAGAAAATTATATGAAATATAAAAAAAATCTAAAAGTATATAATATAATAAAATAAATAAGTAAAAGCCAGTTATCCATCCAATCTAATATTGATTGAATGCCTGAGCCTTCAACAAAGACTCCCACGAGTCTATATACAAAGTATCTTCCGCCCTTTCCACAATTATTAATTTAATTAGATTCCCCGTCTCTCTATCCAATCTAATTCAAGACGCAGTCAGTAGACATGACACTACATTAGTAGTGGAAGGGCTATCCTATCGCAATTTACCGACCCCCTTCCACTACTATAATCTTTTCTTGAATCTTAGACACACGGATTTACAGCACTTTCGAGAACGGAACTCCCAGATCTTTAGAATCAAGCAAGTATCAAGAGTCTTTTTCCTTCTGCTGGGGAAAATTCTGGCGAGTTATATCAGCAAAAAGGTATTTTGAGTCTTTTGTTGATCAGGCGACACCCAGATTTGAACTGGGGAAAAAGGATTTGCAGTCCCCCGCCTTGCCGCTCGGCCATGTCGCCA